AATTCTTTACATAAAGATTCTGAAAATACCGGGTCCCCCCCTACACAAGCAAATTGTTGATAAAACTCCAAAATGGCATTTTCCTTTGACCCAAATTTTTTTTTATCTTTATCATTTAAGAAAGACAAGAAAATTTCCGGGTAACAAACATTATCCAGAATTTCTTTTAGATTCGAACCCATAGCTGATGATAGAACTAGAATAGATATTTTCTGTTTCCTACTTACACGAGCCCATATCCTTGCTTTTCTATCAATCTCTAATTCTGATCTTCCTCCCCAATCTGATATTATGGTGCCAGTATAGACCGAAATTCCATTATGGTCCAATTCCGACCGGTAATAAATACCGGGGCTTTGCAATATTTGATTGATCACAATTCTGTATATTCCATTTACTAGAAAAGTTCCCAGGGAATTCATTAGAGGGATGTTTCCAATCAAAATCTTTTGTTCTTGCATCTCCCGGCCGGTTTTCCAAATTAATCCTGCGGATACATATAATTCAGAAGAATATGTAAGTGATTTATACACAGCATCCTTTTCTTTTATCACGGGTTCTACCAATTGATATGTTTCCACAAATAATTTAAATTCAATTTCTTGATCTGTATCTTCAATTTTTGGAAACTTATAAAGCTCTTCCGGTAAGCCCTGATCAATGAACTGACAAAATCCTTCAAATTGTATCTGATTAAACCCGGGTATTGTAGACATCAGTTCATTTTCCTCTCGTAACATTTTAACCCAATTCCTCATTTGTTTAAAAATCCCACTTTTTGATCATTCTTTATTGAATAATAAAGATCGATCTAGCTCGGATGGAATTTATATTCTGTTTACTAAATCACATAAAATTTTACACATACATTCCATATATATGGAATGTATTAAATACATATCAAAGGAGGAATAGATAAAATTTGCTATTCATACTCAAATTGAAATTTTCAACGGATACAAGAGTAAAGAGGTTGATAAAACATTCTTTTTAAAAGAATTATGCTGCTTAATTAGATTTCTTTAATTCGATTCCATTTATACCATTATTATAATTATAATATTACTCTGATTGGATAAAGAGATGACAGGATTTGATCCCTTTACCGAGATAAGAATAATCAGAAACAATATAGAGTTTTTTTTACTTAATAGGTTTTTTAAACAAAAACCTATTTGCGGAGACAAGATCTATTTTAGTACTATTTCGTAAAATTTTTAATCTTAATTATAAATCTTAATTCTTAATATAGGCTTATTTATATTGTAAAGCAAAACGTTAAATTTAGATCCGTGCCCTAATATCTTCTATATATCATATATAAGATACGCTCTGTGTAATTTCTGGTATGGTTCCGGGGTTTACATATAGGGATAATTGTTGTTATAATCGAAATTGAGAAAAAGAAAAAATTTTTATTGAAAAGACACAATAATAATTATTAGTTACTGCTTAGATTTTATTATGTCATTAGGGAAACATGATTTGAAGTCAGAATCCAAGACTCGTTCATGAATTCCAAAATAGTTAATGGTTCCAATTTATTATGACTTTTTACTTTTTTGAAAGTCCAGATTTTTGGGGGGTATGGAAAAAAAGCTTTTTTTTAGTTTTTTAGTAGGAAGGGAATTAAGGAAATGGGATTCAAAACGCAAGTACAATACAAAAAAATCTTTTCATATATATTTTGTTTTGGCGGCATGGCCGAGTGGTAAGGCGGAGGACTGCAAATCCTTTATTCCCCAGTTCAAATCCGGGTGTCGCCTGATTCTAAAAAAAAAAAAACAGAAATATCCTAATCCCTTTAGGGTCTTTTGATACGTACTTGATTCTAAACATCTAGTGGGCTCTAAAGCTTTGTATCTCGAATTCAAGGAAATTGTTTTTTATTAAATAATAAGCATTAGGAGTGTAAGGGAATTGAGACGTTTTGATAGCCCTTACACTCCTATTGGAGCCACTTCGGTGCGAGGTAATATACTAACTAAATTAGTAATGCGAGATATGATTTGTATACAAACTAAAAAAAATATCTTAGTACTTAGGTATTCAATTACTAAAAAACCCCTTTTCAGTAACCGGGTAAAAATTATGTAGGAATTTTTTATATGTACGTTAATTTTTTGGGTTGGTTCGTTAAATTAAGGAATAGTTCTAAAAAATTTTTGACTCTGTACCCTTGATTTCACTATTATTAGTAAACAATAATGGAATAATTCCTTCATATTCATAGAAATAGGGGACAAAATTCACATGGATATTGTAAGTCTCGCTTGGGCTGCTTTAATGGTAGTCTTTACATTTTCTCTTTCACTTGTAGTATGGGGAAGAAGTGGACTCTAGAAATACTACTTAACTTAGCTAATTTTAACTAATTGAGTTTTTAGTTGGGGAATCAAACCTTATCAATTGTTTTTTAGATCACTCCATAAAGTATTTTTAAAGATACTAATGTTAATCAAACAGATATTTTTTAAATGCTCATGTTTCGTTCTTTGATTCTTTCCCTAGTATTTTTTTTTTATAATTTGAAATATAAGAATTTGAGCTGTAAAATAAAAGTTAGAGTTGCCTTTCTATTATTTTAGATTGATCAGAATCACTATCAATACAAATAGATCAAATAGATGTAGCAAAACAATAGAATTAGGATCAATATGTACATAACATATATAGGATACAATATAGATTAGTCAATATTAAAAATTTTAAATCTGTAGTTGTAGTATAGTACAACTTTTTTATACACGACAAAAAAAACTAAAAATATAATAATAACTAAAAAAGATAATAATAAATAAAAAATCGTAAAAATAGTATGGTAGAAAGAAATAAAATTTTCTTTCTACCATACTACTACCAAATCGAATCAAATACTGATGATTCTAGCCTGCGATAAAGAACGAAGAAGTCAAATTTCATTCAAACTAATCATTTTGGCTGACCGTTTTTACATAAATGATAAGTAGAAAAGCAGTAGGAACTAGAATGAAGAGCGCAGTAGCAATAAATGCAAGAATATTTACTTCCATAATTTCATCGTTTTTTTAGTTCGCAATAACTCGGGATTTAATCCCCTAGAGATGATAAAAATGTCACCTGTAAATTTATATGGAATATATGTATTCCATTTTGATGATATCGAATAGGATTAATATCATGAATAACAATATATGAACTCTCATATCAATTCGCCGTCGCAAATTGAATAGTATAATATAGGATAATTTTTTATCCATACTGAAAAAAAAATATATTATAGAATTCGTGATCGAATCAAGATTTTAAAATATTTTATTTGTACAATCAATCATCTAACGAAGTCTGACCACGTTTCTTTTTCTTTTAGACTTTCATTGGTTACAAAAAAATAATATATTAAAAACAGACTACTCTTTTTTTTGTCATTTTTTTTAGTTTTTGCTCTTTTTTTGATAGAACTTTAATTCTAGTCTAAATTGAATTTTTTTATTATTACATTACACGGGGTCTAAAAAGAGAGATACTTTTTTGATCTTTGGTTATTGGATCCGTCGGGACTGACGGGGCTCGAACCCGCAGCTTCCGCCTTGACAGGGCGGTGCTCTAACCAATTGAACTACAATCCCAAGGAACTAAGGTATACAATATCCTTTTTTATGATTTGATTCAAATCATTTATAGTTCGAATTTTTGTCTTATAATATAGAAGGGAGTTATTAGTGATATATGGATCTCTGTATGAATATGTACTTGAGTGAGAACAACACGAATTACTAGTTAATTTTCTTTAGTTTAAATTATCCCATAGGATGAATTACTAGATAATGATCTAGATCATTATTTAAATTTCCCATAACAAATGAAAAACAGAAAAATCGACTCTTTTATTCCGCATGTCGGCCGTTTCGGGAAGAAAAATATCTTCATCTAAATAGTGGATGAGAGAGCTTTTGGGCCGAGCTGGATTTGAACCAGCGTAGACATATTGCCAACGAATTTACAGTCCGTCCCCATTAACCGCTCGGGCATCGACCCAGGAAGAATCTATTCAATTATAGGTTAGGCTTATTGATAATCCACGAGCAACTTCCTTTCGTAGTACCCTACCCCCAGGGGAAGTCGAATCCCCGCTGCCTCCTTGAAAGAGAGATGTCCTGAACCGCTAGACGATGGGGGCATACGTACCCAACTGCCATCATACTATGTTCATAGTATGAACAGTTTTTTGAAATTGTCAATATAATCGAATCTAATATATATTATTATTATTAAAATTTAAATAACAATAATTAGATTCTTAGATTCAAGAGGTCTTTCCGTCTTACATGATTACATCCAATTTTTTTCATTTCATTTTTTTAATAATTCATTCAAACCGTTAGATATTAAATCTATAAACTAGAAAACTATAAAAAAATCCGTTCTAATTTTTTTATTCTTATTCTTAATATAAAAGATTAAATTTATTAAATTAGCGGAGGAAATCTAAATAATAGATAATTCAAAGGATCCGTTCAGGACGTGCTTTAGCTACTCAAAAAAAAGGAGGTTTAAGGTAAACAAAAACAAACCCCTAATATCGCATTTAGAAACGAGCGGCTAGCTGCCTACTTATGTATATGTAAGTTGTATAATATAGAATATAATAACTTAATTAAATATATTTTCTATGTATATTATATTTCTATTATAGAATAGATATAAGTGGTGACTCAGCCAAGAATTAACTATATATAATATTTAATATATATTTTAAATATATAAAGGGCCCTTTTAACTCAGTGGTAGAGTAACGCCATGGTAAGGCGTAAGTCATCGGTTCAAATCCGATAAGGGGCTTTTTTGAGGTGTTTCATAAAAAAACACCATCATATTTGCACGCGGAATAGAGTTTTTGTTGATATCTAATATATAATTATATTATAAAGTTGAACTAATCTTCATTATAATGACTAAATAATAATAGGCGTATAAGCGGTTTGTTGAATCATTAAATATTTAGATTAGATTTTCAATTA